GACGCAATAATAGAGCAGAATAGGAGCCAATAATAGAGCGCACATCAGAGACTACTCCCCTTTTAATAATAAGGCAGGGTTTGGAAAAGCCCCTTTCTTAAGAGATAGAGCAATCCTCACTCGACAGCTCAAAGCTGACCAGTACAAAACCATGTGATCCGTCCTCGTTTACGTACCCCACTGGCTTCGTCGTACCCTTACTACTCCTCGTTCACTGGCTTCTACTTGTCTTTTACTGGCTTATTTGTACCCAGCTACATGATGGAACTCCCCTCGGCCAATCGTCACTCGGCAGCTCCGTCCTTGATTAACTTGATTGACTTGATTGATCTGATCAGACGCTTGCTTTTTCCCAGCAAAGGTACCGTTTACAGCTCAATCCGTAAGTTCACACTAGTCAGTACAGCTTTTAATTTAGTTTAGTGAAGAAGTTTATAAAAGCAAGAATTTTAAGCACCGATTTGTGCCACGTCCTGGAAGAAACCGGCTGATGATATTGAATTCATCAAGTACGGTCTTCTTTGGAAGTGTTACGATCGTGGTGCAGGAAAGTGGAGTGAGGGTTCCAAACCAGTACTGGCTGGAGACCTAGTAATTTCCTTTCCCGGGTGGATATATGGAGGGGCTCAAGGGACCGACTTCATCATGGCTCCTGTGGATCACCAATCTACAAGAGAACAGAGTGACCAGACCATAAGAATTTAAGTGCACCTGAGCATAAGTCCCATAAGAGAAGGAAGAATAGCTGGAGCTTAGCTGCCTAGCTACAAACTCAAAAGCCTGGTGAAAGGAAGGCCTAAAATCAGGGTGCCACTTTCGAACAGTAAGATAACGGTTTGCTATCATCCAAGGTCCTCCAGTAAGAGCTCTTTTGTAATCCTCCCCAAAAAAACAATTTGAGGATGAACTGGATCTCTCATTCCTTCCCCTTTCTTACTTATCCCCAAGCCAACAGAGGCAGCTTACCCAACAAAGGCTAAGCAGGTAGGGGGCCCGGGCAGGCTCACTTAATCCTACAGGGGGCATACCATAGCACCCCAGTACCCTTCATGCGGACGTCACTTTGGATTCAATCAAGCCTCGTATGCCCAGAAGCTCATAGCCAGATCGTCTATCATACTAAGAAGGGTCGAGAGAGACTCCCCACACGAAGAAAGGAGCAAGCGGGAACGAGTGGGAATCGGAACGGAAGCAATGAGGTCAAGATTCAAGACTTCTCCTATCAAGTCAATGTTAAAAATGAAAATATTCAGAATGGAATAGTAAGAAAAAAGGACATTGTTCAGAGTGAAACTGAACCAAAGGCCCTCTCTCTGTAGGACTCGCTATCTATGCCACAAGGCTACTTCAAGGCAAGCTGGATCTCCTAGTTCGGGTATGAATTCTCATTCGAGAAGTCCCTCTTAGGTATAGACAAGATATGGTACCACAAAGCTAGGGGACTACAATTGAGTATGCCTAATTCATTCCTTCTGTGAAAAGCTTCAAAGTTGTCTGGGTTCAATTGAAAATTGCCCTAAGATTGAAGGTTTTACCTCGAAGAACTGTCGCAAGTTGAAAGTTACATCTTTGTGGGTTCGGCCCTAAAGTGTGGATCATCGGGTTGAGTACAAAGCATGTTTCAGACCTTGGGCAGTGACTCACTTTTAGTATAATTGATAAAGTAGGAAGAGTTGCTCTCCCTTGTCTCTCCCCATTGTTGACTCAGCTTGTGCCTGTTCGGGAGAAGTTGGGTGTCCCGGCTCATAAGAACTTAAATTCGTATGCTTTGGTTTTGGCACCTGCGTCAAAGGCACGAGAAAAGAAAACCTTTTCTCACCTTTCTTACTTAAGATATGAAACCGGTTTCATAGGCCACGTTGGCTAGGTTGATCTTTCATCATCAAATCACGAGTTTCATTCCATTTCTGGATCCCCTCATGAGAGTCTAAAACTTCGCTATCTTATGCCCGAAAAGTGCTCTTCTTGAGTGATCCATTCTATGAGCGGGGCAGCTAGTAGAGAGAAAATCTCCATCTTTTTAAGCCGGTCCCATTGATTTAATTAAAGCTTGTTACGATCAGGCTCATTTGGCTGAGATCTTGCCTGGAAAAGGCTTGGGTAGGGTCAGTTCGTTTGGCGCTTCGAGGCTGTCTTCGACTCATAGAAGAAGGAAGCCCACTATTTTGTCTATTTAAGACAAGAAATGGAGTAAGGGACGGGAAGCTACTCTTGTTCATCATGCGCCTTGTGTGCTTTGTATTCTCTATCGCTTGGGAATAAACGATCGCGATGTAGCAGGGTCGTGATAACTCTCTTCAAGCGGATCAAGAAAGGCGAGATCAGCTCACTTGCCCACCGACCCCTCTCTTATACGATGAAACTAAGTCCATCAACTATATAAGAAGAGGAGACAGAGAGGTAGTAAGTTGCCCGCTTGTAGCAAGTTCTTACAGGACGTAGCTAAACCTTCCGAGGGGCATCCTTCTATGTCAAAGAAATCTTACCCCACAATGCCAGTAGTTGATAACCATTATACGGATTAAGCCCGATGCTTGGATAACAGATCTTAATTCCAGTATAAGCAGTTGATCTCTACTAAAGAGGGTAAGCGAGAAATAGCCCAGAAGCTCATGCACAGATTGACGAGGAGATGTACAGAATGAGCATTTCCAAACTCATGTTTGGAAAAGACCTAGTTGAAAACAAGAAAAAAACCGGTGCCCCGATGTTGAGGACATTGAATCAACGGTTAGCTAGGTCGTTAGAATCGTTACGGAGATTCACCCTACCCGCTTCCTCCGGTAGGGCCGTTTTCCAGGGTTCATCCTATAGCTACTTAGGATCCGATCTATAGCGCGCCACCCAATTTTGGCTACCAGCAGCGGTCTGCCCTTGCACTGAACATCTACATAAAGATGGTGAGTGGTTAGGAGTTGTATGTGACTTCCCTTCTTAATTCAAACTATTCGACTATGGCACCTATGTGTTTTCGAGGGCAGGCTGGAATTCTAAAGGGGTTTCGGTAGGATTGCCTTATAGCCGACCAGTCCCTGGATAGTAGAAGTTTCTGCCTTTTTCATTCCTGAGTCCTTGTAAGCTAGTTAAGCTATTTCAAATAGAATTCCTCCCCCTATCTTTAGATTTAGCTTTCTTCGCGAGTAATTTCTTATCCTTTTGGAAGAAAATCCCCCTTATCGATGTCGGGACAGCCGAGTTTGTTTCAGTGCCCGTAACAGCAGTTGCAAGCTAGCAAACAAGTGAGATAGAAAGCTGGCATTTTAGGGCCAATTAGGCCAATGGCAATCCAAGAGTTCATTACAGCCAGCGAGCTAGTTTAAGAGAGAAGGGCATCCATTTATCTTCCTTTTGTCTTGGATCGAGAAAGAGTGATAGGTTACATTACTTACTAATGACATCTCTTGTGCTAATCTTTTAGATCCAATTGCAGGCCTAAGGCCAGTTGCGTTCCCCGGAGTTGGAGTCGTAGGCCCATAACCTTTTTTGCCCCTACTGTTCCAATCCAATAAACTCTTACATACCAAAGGAGAGATTCGCCTTATATAGAGAGGGAATAAAAGGGATTACTGAGAGTGGTGAGTGCTAAGCACTTTTCATGTCGTGTCAGACCATTTGCTCTCGATGACAGGCCCATTTAAGTTGCCTTTTTGAATCCTTTGAAACAGCTATTTAGTCTTTACTTTCTTGTCCTGTACTTGACTTTGGGTAATTCATCTAGTGGAGTGCCCTGGCGGTTCTAATTAGAATCTAATCTCTCTAGTACGACTTCCTGTAAGCCAGTGCTTTGACCAGACTAAGAGCGAGCTCAGTGGAACTTTCATTTAATGGCATTTCGGTCTTCTAAGACTCATCATAGGAATAGCCGTAGTCTCGCATGATCGAACGCAACTCTCGCACGATCGAACTCAGGTCTCGGACAAGACAACGTTAATTCGAAATCTATTAGAAAATGGAAGTCCAATTCCGCCTTCACTTCTAGAAAGGCTCTTTCTCAGAATCAATCTCGAAGCTGGTGACAAGCTAGTGCGGAATTCACCACACTAGAGGCGAACGACCGATCGAAGAGATAACACATTATCTCGAACAGGAGTACCAAAGGCCAACTAATCGATCTAGAGGTTTCAGTTGATCAAACGTACCATCAGTTGGTAAACGCTTGAGAACCCCTTACTACCACGAAGTGGTCTTCTTTGTTGTAGTATGTAAGAAATGTCACCTAAAATGCTTCTTGTTTTTGACAAAAGAAGAGTTCCAACGTTTCCAAAACGCTTCCCCGTGGAAGCCCAAGCTTAGTCCACTACTCAACTCAGGTTGGCAGGTGCTTGTGCATACAATAGTATTCAAGTCCTTAATCTTAGTCCTAGGAAGAAGGGCATATTCATTCAAGCCAATTCGATTTGCTTGGGGGAGTTCCCCCAAACTCCTCGAAGTCCCACATCCAACTCCCAATAACAACTTCACCTCCTTAAAGCATTTCAAAAACAGCCGATTCGGCTTACTAAGATGTCTTCTGCTGGTATGGTACCTGCTTATGAATATGAATATTCTTGGCAGGAAAACTAGGGGATTTGGCACAGCACGCACCCTTGTGAAAGAGCGTTATCACCCCTTTCATAATGAAACTGACTATGTCATAGCCTCATTCGTGGATTCGAGGAATCCAAAAGTATGTTATGTAAATAGCTCTAAGACGAGGAGCTTTCACGTGGAAATTAGTAATGTCCTCCCTAAAAGAAAAGGAATCTTCCTAAGTAGGGGCGGGGAAAGTAACTAGTAGATCTTGTATCGCCTCTATGGCCCCATATACTTAGTCCTTCTCTTCCCCTCCCGTCTCGATCCGATGCTTGCGATGGGTTCTGAAATCAAAGGGAAAGTTATTGCATTACCTGATTCCTGAACGAATATACTGCAACAACTGAACTTCGACAAGCCTTCCCTATTTATTTATCAGTGCAGTAAGTTTCGCGCGAAAGAACGAACACTTCCTAATCGCTAACGGAGGTGCTCCAAATGGGCTCTCGTAGCGGCCGGGCTCTTATCTATTAGCGAATAACGAACGCTACCTCGCGGGTAGGAGTACCTTTCAAGGCCCCTTTACCCTAGTTTACTTGGGGTCGGACATGCATCAAAGTGGCTCCCCTATCGAAGCTATTGCCAAGTATACCTCAACCGCCTGTCCATCCACCCTGCCCTGCCTGCGGGCCTTCCCTCTCGGAGAAGCTGGAGAAGCAAAACAGAACGGGCCAGTGATCGATCAATCATAAGTCATATCGTTTCTACTTTTTCGGGAAACCCGGTCTTCGGGTATTAGTCACGCTTTACGTGATAGGCAGGCTTGGGCTATGCCGATTGGTGAACCAAGTGCTTATGCCAACAATTCTTCCGTTTCGTTTGCTTCTTTCGGTCCGCTCTCTTGCTTCGGTCAGGAAGAGTGGGCTGACAACCACTGACTGTCCTGTCTCGCTCTTTCCCATATACGGATTACAGAAGGCAGTTCAAACTAGGGATGCGTGCGGAAAGGAATTCACTGAAGCAGTGGACGGGGCAGATGCTGCTCTTCCAGCTGGCTACTAGGTTGCTTGGGCTAGGGCAATCATCCGTAGCGTGTCGTGTCTAATCGGCAAGGGACATGGCCCTTTCCTTTGATCTTTCATTGCAGGCTGGCCTGCTTGAATCGGTAACTGGGGATCGAATAGGTCTCTCTCACTTGACCAGCTAGCCACGAACTAGGGAAATCAGGAAGCAAAGCAGCACCTGAAAAGGCAGCCATTCCAGAGCCAGAGACGGTTGACCGAGCGTAGGCTGGAAGTACAGAACGGATTTCTATCAAAAAGACCGGGCTTGAATGCAGGAACTTCTTAAGGGGAATCTGAATTGAATGAACTCTTCCTACTTTAAGCTAGAAATGCGATTCTCTCTCTTTCACGCTTAGTTTGCTTTCTTAATCTAGATTTGGTTGGTGATTGTCAGTTAGCTGGGTAATCCTGAAAGACAGGAAGATGCGGATAAAACAATAGACTGATAGAAAGACGGATCTACCCGCTGACGAGTCGACTCCCACCAGCCTGTCTCTTCTACCCGTTACTATTTGATTTGATAGGCCCGCCTTCAGAACTGGCTATAGTTTCTACCTGACCCGTGATCCTTATGCAACTCTCTCTGAATAGAGTTTCCGGAGTCAAGAGTAACCTCTTCTTTGCTTTGAGCAAGGCCTGTTTGGGACCATCCTTCCTTAGAAGGGTATCCCTATCTTAAGCCGTCTCTATTCTACATAAGGGTTTGGTTGACCAATCAACACTTTATCTCACATTCATGGATTCAGGACATGGGAATATCGGGAAAGTCACCCCATTCTAAGTCATTCCTCGGCGAAGAAAACGGATCGCACTAAAGAGATCCGTTTTCTGTCCCGAATGTACAAAATGCCACCCTCTCACTTGATTTGATTAGATAGTTGACTCCCGATTGAAGCTGTCATCACTAAGCTAGCCCTATACAGGAGAATAGCGAACCGATTTCCTACCTTGAAACGTATGGGAAGAAGCCCTCCCACTCTCTTCTCTTGACCGGCTTGTTGCTTGAGCGATGAGTAAGCTGCTTCAGTTAGATGCACGTCATGCTTTGGATCGGGGCGGTGGGACTTTTTCATTCCTAGTGGATCATCACATAAGTGTGGGACTTCCATCAAGTTAGTTGGCAAGAGGAGTTTATGTTAGAATAGAACTCTCCCATTGTTCCCAATAGTTAGATTTTATGCGTTGAGAAGCAACCCAATGACAATTGGTTTCCAGAAGAAGGGAAGGTAGAAGCTACCGAGTGCGTGCGGCAGCAACCAGAGACAGGCGAGGCAGAATGGATCTCTTTCTTCTCGTTGACTGGATAACGATCTCGTACATCAGTTCAGGCAGTTCGGGCAGCTGAAACGGTCTTCTTTTCATCAGATAATGGATACCGAGATCGAGTTGGCGCTCACATAGAAAAGTGCACTATGGAAAATGCCGCAGCCTCTCCGGCTTCAAGCGAGCCCGAAGTTTCAGAATTTCTTTCTTTTTTTCTTTATCGCGATCTCTTTTTTGTTCCAATTTCCTCCCTTTCTTGCTCATCAACCGGGAATAAAGATTCGATCGGTGTGAAGTATGCGTGCTGTTCATCAGTTGAGCGATCCACCGGTGGAGAGTAAGCGAAGGAAACCGCGAGGTTTCGCATGGCGCTAATGGGTCTCCTATGACGAGAGACGGGAAACCCATGTCAGTCAACTGAGTGTTGTAGTAAAGCATTGGAAGAAAAAGGATACGCTCCAAAAGGGGATGGAGTAAGGGATAACATTCGATTAGGGCAAGCAAGTATGGGGTGTTCTTTCTATAGAGTGAGAAACGGAGGGATCTTGCTTTCTAAAAGCCATAGTAAGGCTGTGTGCAGTCAGCCAGTAGATGACACCATAGAGGGATTTGTCGAAGCACGGATAGGGGCTCTACCACGATATGATATCTCTCATTGAGAAAGCGCTCTCAAAGCCGCTGTCCCAATAGCTTCGTTCAGGAGCGAACAACCACTAAATTGCTTGTGAAATGGACTCGCTCGGTTAATCGTACTTACAAGGGACAGCTTTCTCACTATTAGAATAACAACTTTTTCGTCTTGAATCTACCACTGAAAGCACATAAACTCGATATACGAATGGGGCTCCATCCGGAAGAAAGCCATACCCTCCCTATCCTAGAAAGAAAGACTACATAGACTAATGGGCTGCTTCGAAAGCTTAAACTACTGGAAAGATTGCAACGAGGTACACTAACGGAAAAGGCACATGACTCAACCTATAAAAAGAAAGTAAAGGTGTCCGATACCTCAACCAAAAGGATTGGAAAGCTTGGAATGATTACTTGAACCGGGAGAAGACTTTAATTAGTGGAAATCCCCCGGGAATAAGAAAGAAAAAAAATTTCCTAGCGGAGGTAGAGAAAGGACCGTGTGGAATACTTTCCATCCATTAGAAAGTATCCCATCCCTAAAGCGAAGCTCATAGAAGCGATAGAGAAAGTGCTTTTTCGTTCGAGAAGCATATCCGTTGCTCACCAATCAATCTTTGAGTGAGAGGAGAGGGAAGATCTTGCTCAGGAAGGTTTCAATGCGCGGCCTAGGCTGTGATGCTTCCTGTCGAGTACAATTAGGACTTGAAGTTTGTTTACACAGTAAGAGAAAAACAATTTTAGAGAATGGAAAAAAGTCTTGAGCAACTTTTATAGATTATATTCTTTAATATAGCATCAACATGACAATAACATTACAAAGCGATATAGGCATTTATCCCATCCATCAACCGAGAAAGACACACCTACCTTACACTAACAGGAGCGCGCTTCTTTATTCAAAACAAAAATACATTATGAAATGAACCCACATATAAAAGTGGGTTGGTCTGCTCATTATTTGTGTTCTTTATTCATTATTGAAATTCAAATCAAAATAACACCTCCACTATACTAGTGATGGAGGGGATTTGCGCCGGATGGAACAAGGCGTTTTGAACCATAGACTGCTGTTGCTGGAATGAAACGCAGCCTCGGAACTGAATTATGCTGGTTGCTGGGCCCTGATGGTGGAACTGGCATTTTGGGGGGGAAGAAAGCGGCCCCCTTTTGCGGCGGAGTGGGCAGCATCGCTTTCCCTCGTGTAGCTATGATGCCATTGAACACAAGAAGAAGAAAAAGCAGTATTTCGCGAATTCTTGCCATCACTGGAAAACAAATTGAGCTGTAGGCATCAAGGTAAGGGACCGAGATTATATACTGCTGCAGAAGCGGAATCGAAGGGGTTGGTTGAAAGGTAAGGATAGCGTGATTGGCCGATTGGTTGGAAGGTAAGGATAGCATGATTGACTGGTTGCGGGTCCTTTGGATCATGGGCCACAGCTACTTGGGTAGAGACCGATGAACATCATTTGGACAGATCCAGCGGGCCTTCTTCCATGATTCTCCTAGTTACTTCTCCACTTAGTCCCTTTTTCGCTTGAATCCCTACTTCCACATCTTTTATGGGTGATTCTTTCTCATTGGTTTCCTATTGGGGGGTCCCTTTTCAAGTTAATAGATAGATTGCCCCTGGTTCTATCAAAGCAGCTTCTTCAAGCCTGGTCTTTGGTCTATTTTGACTCTGAATTGATTAAGAAAAAGAAATTATAGGAGTGTGCATCTTATATTCGATCGAACTACGCGACTTAAGTACTCACTAAGAAAGGTGTCAAGGGACTTTGCAGCAATAAAATAAGAAGCCCTATTGGTGTGCCAGCGATTTCAGTTGCTGCCCTTCTTGAGGCACGAGCGATGTAAACAACCTCTTGTCTTCTTTCGTTCCTGGTTGAACTGGCCCCTAAGGAATTCTATTCTCCTTGAGCTTTTAGCGATTGAATTCCGTCTCTCGGTCTGTCCTCCTATTCGAGCAAGCCTAAGGCTTTCTTTTGTATCAGCATTGGCTTTTTTGTTTAAGCCAGTAAACCAGCAAGAGAAATGAGAGATAGGCCTTTAGCAAGGGGATATCGCACGGAAAGCCGGATTAGGTCTTCTAATCGAGACTTCTTTTACAGGCCTTAAACCCTTAATGAGATTACTTTAAGACAACCTGAGGCTTAAGAAAGGCCATATAAGTGCTAGCCAGAGAAGAGCAAGAGGAGCTGGAAGTTATGGACTGGAATCAGAGATTGGATGGACATCCGAAACAGAGAGGAAAAGAGGAAGCAAACAAGGCTAACTCACGAAAGAAAGCCTTGTAACTACGCTATATATTGATATTGCAACTGCGCTAATAAGGGCACATCAGCTTTCTCTGTATGTGGATTTTGGAGTCGCACTGATCGACAGGAAGAGCTCCAATTAGTAGACGAAAAAGAAGATGCAAAAGCTTTCGCACTTACTCGCATACACTCTTTTTATCTGTATTTGGGACTTCTACTCTATGTAAGTCTCATTAGTTAATAGTAGAGCTCAGCTGGACTAAGCGAGGCAGTACTCTGAGCCATATCCGAGACCATTAGCATTAGTTACCCTCTCACCAAAGCTTCCGAACTTGACAAGAAGTGGCCTATGCCTACAGTACAGGTCTCTATCAACTAACTCAAGCACTAAATAAAGAGAGGTGGGGCAGGACATCGATAGACAATAGACCAAGGAGCGAAAGCCACTCAGTTGCTTGATAAATCGAAGAGAGAAGAAGGCACCTCCCTCCAGAGGGGGAACTCTGAGCCTACACAGGATACATGACCGACACTGAGCACTGCAGCAGCGAGCGGGTTAGCCAAGCAGCAGCTTCTTACGGGATGACTAAGTGCGCTGAAACCAACCTGCGGGTGGATAGCGACTTCCTGTGCTAGTAGACGCTACTTTACACCCCTTACTGGAGGACCCGAATGAGGGCGCTTGGCAAGAAAGATTCAAAAGTTGCTAGATTTAGCTCTATCGTATTGTCTTAATTTCATTTATTAATTAATTCCAAGCTTCATTCAATTATCTGTCCCCGAATTTAAATAGGTGTTCAGTTCAAAAGCTTCACCCAAACGATTTCACTCAAATAGGTGCGTGACTCTATCAAAGGATGGAACAGAACTCCAGTTAGCTCGTCATTCTCCTAGTGGTTGATTTGTCCATATGGTAAGGTTGGTGCATTGTTATTGCCCGTAGCTACCTTCATTAGGTGTCCCCGACTGAGCTTAAAAACCAGCCTGGTGTACATGCGCCGGGCTAGTCTCCTGTTCGAATAGGTTTAGGGTAAGCAGAATTTGGGCGAGTTGTTGGAATCCGCTTTGCGCAAGCTTTCCCGGCTGGATGACATTTATGTCTGTAAAATATTCTTTTTGTAAGGTTCGAGTCCAGCTCGTGACTTGCCCTCTGCTTATCCACAACTTCTCTAAGGTCTCATGGCTTTGCCCTTCACTCCTTCGGCAGTGTAAGCACCATCTTACAAGACACTCTTTATTGCGTATAAACGGAATTAGATACTTCGCCTTTTCTTAATCTTATTCACATTCAGAAGCACTTTACGCTTCAGTCCAGACCGGATGTGTCCAACGATAAAAATAAGCAAGCCTTGCCGCATCCGATAGAAAGAAAAGCAAATATATGCCAAACAACTATCCCTAAAGGTGTAATAGAAGGTGCAAGTTCGACCTGGGCAATAAAGATTCTCACTATAAAATAGTTGTCTATGAATACGAATACGAAAGTCTTTCTAATTATAAGATAATAGTCTTTCCTATACCTATAGGTGGTAAGAAAGAAGATTCTCGAACCCAACGAATAGAGCGGAGTGAAAAATCCAATTCCTGTCCTTAACTTTTCGGTATTTTACTCCCTCTCCCATTCTTCGCGGATGATTGAAGAAAGATAGTCCTACTGATGGAAATCTAACCATCATATGCTGGTGTGGTTAGAGGCATGTATAGGGTAAGAAGGAGATGGGACATCCATGGCTCAGAGACGCTATCCCCAATTGGCCTGGGCAAGTCGAGGCTCGTAGCTAATGAATGAGTCCACAATCAAATTGTTCTCCTGCAGATAAAGCCCTCTGCCTGTGCATGGTGAGAAAGCTGAAGAAAGTCCCTCTGCTGTCGAAGAGCACTTCCAATCAACCTCCCCTTACTCGTTCTCTAGTTCTCCTTGGCTCTAGCTATCGTTCCATGAAGTCAAATAACCTAGCTCCAGAGCTCATCCACTCAATAATAGCCCTAACTCAAGAATTCAATTCGGAACTGCGTTCACTCAGGAAGAAAAACGAGTTTCTTTACCACTACTGAGATAGCTGATCGGTCGGCGTCCAAGCGGAAGAAGACTGTAAGAGTATAGGTTAGGGTACTAACAGAGCCAGTGGTTAAAGGGGAAAGAGCAAGCTAGAGGTCCAACCTAAACAAGCGTAAGATCTGAGGGAAGCGAGTCGTAATCGAATTTACCTACCTTTTAGCTTAGAGTAAACAGACAAGCTTATCCAGTTCTAGCCCCCTTCTAGTAACAAAAAAGCTATTCATGTCATTGGGCAGTGAGCTCGGGGGAAAGCTTTCCCAGCGAACCAGGAGCGAAGCCACTCGAACGAATGTGAGAGGAGCGAAAGTTGGGCTGCAGAGGATTCAACTGCTTATTAAGGCCGAGACAGGGCCAAGCTCAATTCCATTTTACAGGGTGCCAAGCTATGTGCTTTCTTTGCTTCATCTTTCTTTGTTACCGTGGATTCCCTTTTGTCTTTAATAGACTATTTAATTATTCAAATTGAACTGATCCCGCACTATAACCTTATGAGTCTTTCAGTCCCTCTGACTTTTCATGTCGAGATGAGAATGGAGGGGGATTAGCGTTGAGAATGCGAGATTCCAATCCAAGCTGTCGAAACAACTGCTGCTTATTCTGGTACTGGAGAATTTTTTTTCTTTCTCCTATCGAAGATTCTCGAAACTCTTGAGACTAGAGGATACAAACAGGAAACCCCCTTTTTTTTTGCTTGGCTTGACCATGTAGGGCAGCCCCACTTCCAGTATTGTTGGAAGAAAGAGTGCAGTGTAAGCAGGTCCGTTTCGGGAAGCAGTGAAGGAAGCAGAGATAGAATTTAGGAATGCAGTCACGTGCACAACGGCTTCTAGACTGGCTATTGAAGGGTACGAATTCAGAAACCGAGAGCAGCAAAGATGGCAATTCCAGCAAAGGAAGAAGCGATCGAGTTATCGAATTCAAACCGGTCTACGAATCTACGAAGGCCCTATTGAATTAAGCGAGAGAAAGCTCAATCGATGGAAGGGAAGAGAACTGCTACTATAGCTGGGAAAGTTTCTTTGGATAGAAGGAGGGGTACGAGAGGAAGGGGTTTGGTTTCCTTGCTTCTCTTTTGTTATTTTAGTGATACTGTATGGTCTGGTATACAGCATCACGCCCCATTGGGATACCAAATACAAATCTACCAATCAAGGAGCTGGTTAGCGTCCATATACTCAAAAAGAGTATTTAACTCCTTTCACATACCATAATATGATATGGGAATTTAATATGATTAGTAATCCAATAGAGACTGGCCTTAAGGAAGAATCTCTTTTTATGGGGGAACGCCCAGGAAGAAGCAGCTACTAGGCTACTACCTTTCCCTAAAGATTCACTATATGTTATAGTATATTTTTGACGCCTCCCCCATGAGATAATCACAGATCTGCCGTGGTTTCTTTGCCAAGGTATGTAATGAATTAGATCTGCAGAAGCCCATCTTTCCGGGTGTTATGATTGGTGAAGAAAGCAATGCCTTCTGGAAGCGCTTCGAATATGAGGGCCTACCTACAATCTTTTTGTTGTGGTAAGATAGGCTATGAGCTGTAGGACTGCACTGAGACGCCAGATGAGAGATAGTGGAAAACGAGTTACTCTTTGGGGGCTAGCATGAACAGAGCCTTTGAGAAAGAGAGTGAAGCCCACCCTTCCTTATTACTCCATAGGGCAGCGAGGAGCATGCTGTGGAACCAACCTCCACCGTACGTACCTTTCGGTGCGACCACTAAAGAATTGCTTATACACTAAACAGCTGCTTATATACGCTTACTAAAAGACTGACTTTCATTCATTAGGCCAGCGTGAAACTAAGAAAGAGAGATGTGCCTAAGGCGGCATGTAAGCAAACTGTGCACGCTAAGAGAAGAGGAGAGATGCTCGCAATTACTACCCCAAGAAAGGCGCCCCCTATCTTCTAAAGGGGCCCGTCACTTCGTTCGTACCTTCTTGGCTTAGGTTTTCAACTGAACAACATGGCCTTGCCGCCCCGCCGCTAGCAGAAGCTAAGCGCTTGAAAAGCGCGCTAAGAAACGTTGCTTCTGTCGGCCTTTCTGCGCAACAGTCCACCAGTAGCGGAAGAGAGGGTTACCGTACATACTTCAGTCTTCCAGTTCTTACGGAAGCTCTTTCTTACCAGTCAAGTAGTACAACAGCTCTATCTTACAGCCTGGCGCGGCGGGTCGCCTTTAGAATTCAGTAGATAGAAGAGACTATTAAATAGATAAGGAGTAGGTGAGTGAATGAGTCCTCACTGACCTGAGCGATTTCGATCCCCTAGCAGGCCTTTAATTTGGTAGGTAACATCGCCAAAGCGTATCATCAGATTTGGCTACGAAGGAAGGAACTCGAAGTGAAAGGGCCCCGACTTATTTCCAGAATTAGAGTTCGACCGCAGCTTCCCCCCCTTTTTTGGGGGGGATCAAGTTCCTTGCCAACTGCCAACTATCGACTCCGATCTCTTTTCATTTGTTTTGGGTATTACCAAACCTAGCCTAGCCTTTGTCAATCACACTAAAGCAGAGCACCCAATTATGGAAAAGCCTCCTTAAGGGTGGGTTCAATTGGATGAATCTGTCAAGTCAAGGAAAACGTACGTAGCAGCAAGGATGGTGCATCGCCTATTTATCGTTCTCGCTCGGGAGCCAAAACGAACACGCCTGCTACCTACTGTACTGGACCTTCGACCAGGCATTCGCCCTTTGTCGAATTGGAACCAAGCATTGCGCTCGAACAGTTGAGCGGCCGCCGGCCAGCAACTTCCGTACATAGAGATAGATTCATTCTTCGTACCTGGTTCAGCCTCACAAGCCTTCGCGGGTTGGTCGGAAGTCAGTCTTGTTTGGTAAGACGGAATTAGACAAAGAAAAGAGAGTGCTCGACCGGAACAACGGCCAACAAAGACCGTAATTACATAGATAACAGCTCCTCCCCTTCTCCGTCTTTAAGGCTTTAAGGTGAACCGTATGGCGGCTGGAAAGAAAGACGACCTCACCTTCTCGTAAATGGTGTCAGTGAGAGCCATTTTAGTATCCTCCGTTGACCTTCTTTTGTAGATAGAATCTTCAATGAGTGGAAACAAGCACCCAACCTAATAAAGGAAAGGGGCTTGTTGAGTAAGGCCGGCTTTCGAGCCCAAGCTTACGTTTGCTTAGTAAGCTTGAGCGCATCTTTCTCATATCAAGGCTTTCCTTGAGTTTTCAAAAAGGGGCGCGTTAGCTAGGCCGTTTTCTTGCAGGAGTGCTAACGCGCGCCCTTACGTTTTCTTCGCTTGCTCTGCAGTACGAGCCTCATACAGAGCCGCGCTCCTTTAATATGATGAGAAAGAAAGGTCCCTCTTTTCCGCACCAATCCTTATTTCCTACTACATCTTTTTTTGGGTGTATAGCTCAGTTGGTAGAGCATTGGGCTTTTAACCTAATGGTCGCAGGTTCAAGTCCTGCTATACCCAAACCTGCCTTACACTCTACTATGAGTAAGGAAAAATTCGTGCCTTCAAAGATGACTCTTTGGCCTTTAGACTCGCTTCGGCGACTTCGCCCTTTAAGTGACAAGGGGGTGAGGTAAGGAGTAGTATAAGAGTGGCTCGGTCATCGAGAAACCTCTCCTTATTCATTCTATAGGGCGGGGCTGCGGACCAACAATCCAGCAAAACAAAAGGGTTTCTTCGCTCCTCTCACATTCGTTCGAGTGGCTTCGAGGGCCTAATCCCCTACTTGAGACAATGAAGGAAGCACTTCGGCATCGGCAGCGGTAGTTACTTTTTTTGAAAAGAAGGACCGAGCTGATTCTAGAACAACTTATTCTTTCTTTTTCACTTGCAAAGAACCTATTTGATTCAATTGCTGCTCCTTCTATGCTATCAATCCCATTTTGTTTACAGCGTCCTCTTCTGGGAAGGAATCGGAAGTAAGGTCAGGCTTTACTTTCCCCGTTCTTTGTCTTCTAGGCGTCGGAGGAAGGGAATGGAATGACATTCCCTTCTCCTAAGGGTTCTCCGCCTTTTAACCCTTGGCAGGGGAGAAGGACTAATCTCAGTCTATTCGGCCTCGAGGCCATCTAATATCGACTGGGGGACTTTGCCCGCTACTCCGTCAAAGAGGAAGGGCAATCCCTTAGCTTAGGTCCTTAGCCTTATTTTTATTAGCAGCTAACCGCTGCCTTTCCTTTCTATCTAAATAACTTATTTGAATTTTAATAAAAAGGGAAAGATTGAAGAATGAGCCAAACTTTTTGCCAGAAGGCCTTCTTTCCGCTACGAATAACTCTACATCCCGTCAAGAGGATATGTTGGAACTTTACTTTGAAACATATAATTAAAAAACAGGTTGTTATTCCACTAAGCACCATCACGCTAAGCCTTCGAAGGTTAGGTTTCTGGTAAGCCCAATTCTCAGATCTTATTAGCAAAAGAGGAAAGAAGGATCACCTAATCTCGATGAATGGAATGTATAGTCCGTGTAGGTGAAGAATAGCTGGCTCGATCAAGCCTTATGTTTTGTTTAGCTTATTAGCTGGACCGGGAGAAAGTCTTAATTGGGGGTAAAGTGTCCCAAGCGGCATTAAAAAAAGAAATTCCTTTTGAAAAGTCTTCATTCCATCATCAAGACGCTGTCCAATGGGCTATGCCCCGGCCAGGCTTACTTTATACAGGAGAGTAAAAAGCGATTATCCGACAGCTGCTCCAGCACCCCCGGATTCTGATTCTAATAGAAATTCTCTTTCTACATTAATAGATGAAAAAAAAATTCCTGTGATGCCGAAGCGGAGATTACGAATTCTCCTTATACTGAGGTAGAGGTAAGGGTGGACTTATTTACGGGTTGATGGATAAATTCCACTACAGGAGCGGCTATTTCCCGCGAGTTAGCATTAGGAAAAGCCTTCAAAACCTTAGTTCACTATCCTTCAGTAAGGGCACTTTTGGATTACTGCTTTGAGTCCTCGCCCCCCCTCTTCCTCAACGTGGCTTAAAAGCCCCTGTGGCCTTCTTAGCCTTTGTTCAGCGTATGAAAGATGATGAAGGAAGCCCTCGGTCCCTTACCCCCCGTGCGACTCCTCGGGCCAAGGTACTTGAAATCCACTAGCCGATCTGATACTACCAGAGCTGCACTCCCTCATTCATACAAGTTGTGCACATTCTGCCTCCGCAGTTACGCTTGCTCCCACGGTTGTAAGCCCTTCCTGAAGTGGTGGGGATTGTCTTCCAGACATAGATAGAGGAAGGGGCTCGACCCCCACCCAGCTCGAAGAAGTAGCTCTTTCTAGTTATCGTAGGGGAGACCGCAAAAAGTAGGGATTAGTTGGAACTGCTCTAGCTGCCACGGCTTGAAGTGTATGCCAAAATTGAGGAGTCATTCCCGCTGCTAGGAGATGGCAAATGCGCCTGCCCGGTCTCCTCTCTCTGAGTTACGGCAAAGGTAGTTCGGTAAGTCTCGGGTCATTAGACTGAAGCATTAGCCCTGTCTCTATCCTTGGGCTAAGTGCCCCTAGACTGGACTGAGTGCGGTGAGGTAGCTTAGGATGATGAAACCGTACCTTCTTACTTTCGGATGCTGGCTTGACTTCTTGACTTAGAGCTTTCACGTGGCAATCGAGCTGCCATTCATTGATGGAGAAAATCCTGCTATAAAGAGGTAGAATCGGCATCTGTCTCGCCTGCGCTAAGCCTCAGGGTTCCAAACCTCCAATTCATCTCCAATTTCAAAGGTCCCTCACATTTCTCTCTGAAAAAGAAGAAGCCCCCTTCCCACCGTGCGGATAAGTCTCTATCTTTCTTTGAGGAATGGGCCTGAGTCCAACATGGGCCGCAGTGGTTCTGAATATCTGAAGGTGGAAAGCCCATCCAAGAGCCAACTTCGGCATCTGATATCCTTTGCTTCTAAAAGCCAAGATGGTGAACAACCGTCCCTAATTTGAACTGCTTTGGTGGCCTGGGGCAGGTATCTTTCATAAGGAAGAATCAAAGGGTTATCCTGAAACTCCATAAAGAAAATAAAATGTTGAGCCTATGAAAGATGAAGCTTATAGCATTCCTAAAATGAAATGAGAAAGGTGTTCGAAAATGGGGAAATGCTTTGGTAGGAGATTTTCTTAACCGAGCTCTCCCATTCCGGGTCTTCAAAAATGGGAAACATCATATTGAAGATGTCTTGCTTCTAGACAATGGTCTTTATGTGTTCAAGATGAGAAGTGAGGAAGCTTGTCTAGCCATTCTAGGAAAGGGTCCTTACTATATTCTATTGCTGGAAAGTGGATGATTCTAAGGAAATCCAGACTTTATCGAAGAGTCACAAGTATACCAGTGTGGGTGAAATTCTAGAACATCCCTTTGTTGTTGTGGACACCGGAGGGGATGGAATTTTTAGGTAGCATTATTGGAAAGCCCCTATACTTTGATAGTCCTACTAGTACCATGAGAGCTTCTTCTTTTGCTAGAATATGTATTGAGATGAAGAGAAGTCTTTATGTACTCCTAGATCGTCGGAGGCAAAGAACCGGTCAAGGTGGAAGTGCTAGTTTTATGGAAACCGCCTCGTTGCACTAAGTGTGAGACCCTCGGTCATTCTACGGTTGAATGTCCTCTTTCTAGTGCTATGTCTAGTGGGGCCAAGCAAAGCAAGAATGAAAGATGAAAGAAGGTAGGACTCAGACAGGGTTAGAGAAGGAAACCTAGTTAAAACAAGGGAGTTCACCATCGTACCTTCTAATGGACTTGGAGGGGAGCGAGCGTATAGGCTCCACCTTTCTAGGAGGAGCAAGATGAGAATCAGAATATTGATTCAACGAACAAATGTTCAGCATTGAAGTCTTACCAGGAAGTAGATTCGTGTAGTGATGAGGAGGAGCAAGTAGAAGATTGGAATACTTCACCTCGCTCCATTGCTTCCATAAAGGATAATGTGGCTAAGAGGATTCTTAGAGCGAAGATTCATGAAATGAAGATGGCTAGGTGGAAAGTAGGATCCCGGTTATCTCTATCCCTGCGGTAGCCACCTTAGTTTATGTTTCCTCCTCCCTCGGGTTGTGAGGGTTGGTGCTCTAGGTTGAAATCTAGAGCTTAGTATCTCCTTGTATAGGGAAGCTTACAGTATTATGCTGCATAAGGACCGTTCAGGGTGGTAACTCATTGACTTCCAACAATGGGATTCTTCTATTAGAACTGAAACTCATGGATTGACCAAATCCTCATATTCCACCAGAAGACTGAAACTAAAATGACAGGATTTCCTGAAAGCCTTCTTTCGGCAATGGCAGATTTTGAGCTTTGACTTGCTTGCCTGGTGGACTTGCGGAGAGCTTTGAGAGGAAGCAGATCCAACAAGCAACGGATGAGCGTACTACCGCGAAAGCCGTTGCGCGTTAGCAACGCGCATACGTTTTCTTGCTGGGTGGAGCGGTCTTTTGTTAACTGACTGGTTGTAGGTTCGAATCTTACTTGGGATTTATTTACTGTTGAGGGAGTGGAGTGGACCGCACATGAACAGCGATATGCTAGCACGGAAGATTCAACGGAAAGAGTCTTACTGGACTACAAAGGACACCGATTGCTGCAAATATGTCATTGTTGTTATTGGCTAGCAGTAAGAAAAGAAGCCTACTACAACATATTGTATGCACGGGGGAGGAGATATTGGAGTGGGGCACCCCCGGTGCAATGGAAGAGGTTAATCGAGGAAGAAAAGAATGTCGATCGTTAGCGAGAAGAAAAAGCGAGAGCCTCCGCTCTCTCCACAATATCCTTAAAGACCTCTCTCGTCAGGGAGTAGCGGTAGTGCCGTCTTTCGCCCCCGGTGGTCCGGGGGGCTGTTCCTGGCTTCACAGCGTATGGCCCCAACGTGCCTATCCTATACTGTTGCGAATGGTATCTCTGATTCTTGCAAGCTTTCAGACATCCTTGTCTTGGGTTCTAAACCGTGTGATCCAGCTGGGGCTTCTGAAGTGGGTAACGGATCAAGATTCTCGTCCTGGTTCTTCTGGCCCAATTGTAACATCTGAATGTGGATTTTTCTGCTCGTCCTAAGAGCTCCAGCTATGCGGGTATTCTTTTTCCTCCTCTAGGGCTTCCATGGGTGCTCATTCATTTTATCTTCTTGGCCTCAACACCCTTGTTGAACCTGTTGTGGATAATGGAAGGATTCAAGTTCTTCCTCCGAAAGGTCTTTCGGACGAAGGGAAAGTGGAGTGGGAGAATACTTTTTTAGGCCACTTCGTAGGCCGGAAACTGCCTTATTCGGCTGCTAATACCCTAGCACACAGGCTGTGGAGTGATGATAGGCTGGATGAGGTCTTATCCGCTGAAAACGGGTATTTTTTTTTCCGGACAGTTATCCCCGTAAATAACCGAGACCACACAACTCCATTTACCAACAATTTCTTGAACCCTACAATGCATGCACTGATCCGATTGACCAATAACTGCAACCTGAACTGCACTCGGGTCCCAACACAGAAGGAAGAGTAAGCCAATAGTCTCCCGAGGAAAGAAGGAAATGGCACATTGACATTAATCTTCCTCTCGAAGGGTTTACGACGCTCGAATAAGCATCCCGTCGAATCAGCTGTTACTGTTCTCGAATGCCCTGTTGCTGCAAGAATGCCTTCTTAGGAAGAATAGGCAGCTATTGAATCAGCTCTTACTCTTAGAGAATACGCTGTTTTCAGGTTTTCAGGCGCTCGGCCTTGTCCACCCTTTCTGCTAAGTATCCCGCTCTTCCCTTGAGTAGACAACACAAAGAAGGTAGCCATTCCACCATGAGGGAATGTCCCATCCCAAGTCGTAAGCGACAACATACCCAATCTGTCATAGCCAACTCGTTTGCTTCTACCAAGCCCACAAGCTTGAGTCTTCAACCAAGACTCGTTGTTCACTTGCCAATTGCATCACCAACTGGTCAAGTGCTCAGCCCATCAAGGCCTCTGCCAGAAGCGAAAGAAAAAACCGAAAATGGCTTATCAAACTCAGGCAACTTCAGCACCGGCTCAATCACCATCGCCATCTTCAAACCGTCAAAAGCCTTTTGACAAGCTTCAGACTAGTTCTAACCCCGATCCTTCTTCGGCGGATCTGTCAAAGCCCTGCCTCTTTCCTCCTGCCGAATCATCAGAGACATGGAATCACATTACTGTTATGAATAAAAAGGTTGGATTGTCGAGTGATAGGGGTGATGAGTGGAGCTCCCAGACAGCGAGCAAAGAGCAGAGCGACAATGCAAGGTGGTAGGTGCCTCAATGTTGCTTGTTCCTTTCTAAGGCAGTAACTGAAGGAAGCAAGAGCAGCTAGAAAAAGTACCCTCAGGCTTTATTCGGAAGAAGATAGATCAGAAGCAGCAACTGTCTTTGTCTGTAATCTAAAAACCCTTTGACTCTTTCCTTTTTTTGGCCTTACTTTGACGGTTCGGCGAAAATAATTGGACTCTCGTATAGGCCTGCTCGACTTCTTATTCCAGTGGGTGGGTCTACTATCCTACAGTTTTCAAAATAGGGTTCAATAAGTTCCTTCAGCTTCAAGCGAAAGCATGTGAAGACTTTTCGGCCAAACTTTTCACTGAAGCAAATCGGCGAGCAAAAGAGCTCGCCTTAGATACATTCATTCGTTAAGCAATTGTGCTTTATTTATGCAAAAAACGAGAAAGTACCTCGATTCAATGGAGTAGGTTCCGTTGGGCATTCATTCTGGGCAGAAAGATAGACTGAGCTACAACTTCCTATGGGCTTGCTGCTTTTCATCCTATTTGGCTAGTGAAATAGTTTCACGAAGACCCCATTGGGTTCTGGTTGATTCACCAAGACAAGCCAAGAGAAGAAAGAAAAGCAGATTGAAGTGTTGAAAGGACTCCCTGCAGGCCAACGAAAGCTATCAGTTGTGGACCTTGACTTGGAAGCCGGGGGGAACTGTCTAAGATAGTGGCCGTCCAAAAGCCAAAAGTGAAAAGCGAAATAAACTGCAAGCTATGGGTGAAGTTGTCGAATAAGATCCCGCTAAATTGGCTAAGCGAACCATACTTATAATATCGCTCGGAGTAAGGCCAATCGCTGGATTAAGACTAACAAACCGACCATTCCTTATCAAACAAAGGCCCAGCAAAAGACGTCACTACGTACCTCGGCCTCAGGATGAACTCCGGTGTTGAGGCCCAAAGACTTGAAATTCAACCCCTACATAACAAAGTAGATTTTCAACCTACTAAAGTCAACTCAAGGAATAATAACAAAGAAATATGTTCTAAAAAAATAAGACAAAGGAAAACAGAATGCCAGACGAGTAGAAAAGCCAGAGAAAGCCTAAGCTAAAATGTTGAATAGTAGGAGACGGCGCTCGGAAACTTTTAGTTGTCCCTACGTAAGTAAGTTGTTAAGTTTTTCCTTCTTATGCAAGACGGCTAGAGCAGAGCAGCTGTGGCCGAACCCTTGTCAAATTCAAAGGTAAGAACTTCTCTATGTTAACCAAACTTGTATGACCGACCGGTAAGCAAGATCTACGAAGAAGTATCGGCAATCCGGTTCTATGTAGGTGGGCCGACCCCAGTAAAGGCTTCCAGCCAAAGGAAGGAATTGGACGACAGGGGAAAACGAAGTTAGACCCCGACGTCCCAATGTGTATTTTTTTTCTTCCTTGTTTACAGCTTGACTCTCATTTCTGGAGCGGAGGCTGAACGGGCTGAAGCTTTCGGTATAAGGCTAACAACGCATAATGTGCTATATTAATATAGCGTAAGACTTGCCAAAGAGTATATTATAAGGTCCGTAACAAAGGCCACGCCCAGTGGTTAAGGCTAAATTTAAGAGAGGCGAAGGATGAACCCTTTTAGGCAAGTTTCAATACTCAAGATAGCAGCTTTTTATTCCTGAGAATAAGGGTAGCTAATCACAGGGTAAGGAAAAAGTGAAAAAGATATTACAAAGTTTAAATTTGCATATAATTCATGTTACAAAAAATCCGAATGAGGGGAGTCCAAGATGTAGAGCTGGTGGAATTCTCTTCGTGAATGAATACGGGTTTCCTAAACATATACCAGAGGGGCACGTAAAACCTTTCGATAAGGAAAATGGAGATGAAGGAGAGTAGTTTTAAAAGACAAAGGAGTTGGGGCTCCCCCCCAAAACAAGATCATATTGAGCAGCAACTTCGAGGGAGATAGCATTGGGACATGCTATTACCTATGTATGGTGACGGGTGTCATGCCAGAGTCTGTCCGGGAGGGAAAAAGCTAAAGCTGGAGAAGAGAGTTAGCTTTCTGCTGAGTGAGCCCGAACAGGAGCGGACGCACACCAAGTTTAGCTGGCCCAATGGCACAGACACCTACTAGGATGAGGCATAGCGGGAATTGAACCCACATCTCGTTGAGCTGCTCCAGCAAGCACCCCTTTCGGAAGCTCAATTTGTAGGACCGGGGAGAACACTCGCAGGCGTCCAGGCGTTTTGAGAGAGCGCAAAACTCTAACTTGAGTAAGTGCCAGCCAGGAAAAAGGGTTAGCCTGAAGTGGTGGTTTAGCCAAAGGGAGAACGTGCAACGGTTGGATTCAGCGCTAGAATAGCTGTTCCAATCCGAACGCCTATCCCAACACGGAGAGCTTATCCACTACATCTACATAAGGAATAGTCTAGTCCAATATTTCTTGTCTTTCAGCGACAAGGGTGCCGGATCCCGGAACTTCAAATACAAAGCAAGAATCTTTCAAAAGGCATATGGAGCCCTCCCATCCCACTCTGTAGAGAGTTAAGTCCCTCTCTTCTTCGGCCTCTCTTTAGTTTGGCCGGTCTTCAATTACAAGGGCTCAACAATTTGCCGCCAGTCTTTTTTTTTATAATCTATTATGGTCGTCGATCTCCAACTCAACCTCTGATAGGGCGGGGGACAGTTCACAAACTTGGTATTTAAATAAGTCTCAGGTCGAAGTCCTTCACCCCGGTTTCAAATCTACTCAACTACGTCGAACCTGTGATTCATAGTTTTAGTGAGAAGGTAACTCTCTCTATCAAAATGGAACTTTCTCTATGTATGGCTCTAACCCGGCTAGGATTAATAATGAGGCAATTCAGGAACTATTAGCTCTACTCGAGCTATGCCGTCTCTTGCCTTGGGTTCCAAACCTCTTCCATCGGTTTCCGATAGGGGTTCCCCGTTGTTTTAGTACTTATCATCTATTTGATCTCACCTGCCCGGCATGGCATGACATCCCTCTTCCGTTGTGAACTCCGTTTCACTCGTTAGTTCTTGTCCCCTTTCTGACCAGGAAAGTGAACCTTGCATAAGGATATCCCAGCTCGAAAGACATGTACGTAAAAAAATATCGTTTTTTGTGGTTGGAAAATAAGGTATTTCATTCTCCGGCTACTTTTCATTCGAATTCCATTTCTTCAGAAAGCTGCCTTGAAGTAGTCCTCAGGCTTATTAAGGCTAATTGATTAGAGTGGAATTAGGGAAGAAATCTAACTACTTCAGAAAGAATATCAAAGAAAGAAGAGGTTGAAAAGGAATAGGAAGAGAGTTAGTGGAGTTAGATTCGATGCCATTGATTCTGTTGGAGGAAGATTCGCAGGATAGAGAATTGCTTTGGTTGAAGAAGCTCTTGCTCACTTCATCCCTCTCCTTTCAGTCGAGTCACTTCGTACCTTTCAGATGGAGAATATGCTGTTTAGCTTGGGACTAGGGTTTGTGATCCTTCTCTTAACGGTAGAACAAAGGAGCTCCCCTAAACAAGCTGCGGAGTGGTAGACCATTGCTTGCTTTAAAGACGGGATGGGAATTTCCTAGGTCAAGATGGGTTCAGTGACCGAGGGTATCCATCTAAAGTAAAGAGAATTTGGACAACAGGATTTGACTAGCTTTTACTTTCTTTCACGTCCTTCAGCGCTTGTTGAAATGCTTTATTCTTTTCTTGCTCTACATTCTTTCCTTGGTTCGCTATATCAGTCCACTAGGAGACGAAAGAGAAGGAAGAGAGGTTCACTATACCACTTGAGGTTGAGGACTGGCTTAAACCTATTTGATCCAGCAGTCTCGCAGGCCGGAATACGCAGGAATGAGCGAGGAACGGACGAACAGAAGTCAGACTAGCTCATATACAAGAGCGAGTGTAATACCTGGAACGAGTGGGCTAGGATCGGCTACTGTTGGGATCGGTCCGGCAGGAAGGAAAGCTAATCCATCGGCTGAGAAAGAAGGTTCTTCCACGTACTGAAACTGTTGAAATGCAGTCATGTGTCAACGCCTTTATCCATTAAAGAAGATCGGATCCTTTACTGAAATCGAATAGATTTGGGTTCCCAGTCATGTCTCGATGCGTTAGATGAGATGCAGCTTCGGACTCTCCTCCCGATATCTGCTCTCTAGCCGAGGGAGTCTATCCGGACTCGACTCAAAGATGAAATATATACCGGCTCTTCGTCATATCTCATCTTTCCGGTTCTTCGAGAGTTATGGGCGACTCTACCAATGACGCACTCCCATACATAGCGAGGGCCAAAGCTCTGCCACCACCCGTTTTGGAAAGCTGTTTTTAGCTAATTGTTGATCAGTGAGCTCAGTGCAAGTAGTCTAATCCCTCTGGAACACTACTCGGGGAAGCTTTTTCTGTTTAAAAGAATATCCCTTCCTTCTTCCTCTAATGCTTGAGTATTGTCTTTTCTAAGTCAGTAGAGGGAGTTCAGTAGCTCATGGGTATGAGCTACGAACGCTTAAAAGGGATATGCTCTTAGTCTTAGCTTCTCACTGTGCTCTGCCCTTCTTCCGTTGGGCATTTGATCAACATGCATAGCAGAAAACAACTCATCCAAAACTCTTATGTCTACCGGTATGGAGCCACCTTCTTCGCTTAACCCTTATCTTCCACGCCCTAGGAAGACCAAGTACCAGCTTTACGACCATTCTGTATGGCAATAGTCAATATTCGATTTAGGCTATAAAAAAGACCATAGAATCACCCAACAAGATTGATTGCTAGCAGATGTTCTGAAATACGGTCTTTATCGAGTAGTAGATAATGGGGAATGCTTGTAACTATACGAGACTTCCTCTGATTCCTTCCCTCCCTTCCAATAACACGTAAAGGTAAACCTTCCGTGACCTTTAAAAGTAAGGATCTCGGGCATCAATCTAAAGAGAGTTTGGTAGCTTTCCCTTTACACGGGAAATTGCCTTATCTTATTAAAGGAAAAGGACGAACTCGCTTTCGCTGGGCACCAAGGCTTGACGTTGACTCTCCCGCAAATTCCTTAATCTTTTTCTAAACATCTCCTGACGATGCAATTCATTCAGTATATCCCTTTCCACTATAGAGGAACTCTCCAGGCAAGTGTTCTTAAATCTCTGACAGAACCTTTCAAGTTTTCGCTAACTCATTTCGTTAATATAAGCGCAATCCGAAGGCCACTATCACGTCGGTTGAGGGAAAGATGATCTAGTCCTTCTCTGAGAAAAAGGTCCGAGCATGATGCAAATGAAATTCTCTTTTCTTCCAACTCAGAGAGGGGCACTTATTACATAACCTGCTCGCCTTTCTTAAAAGAGAATTGGTTGAGCTAATCGACCATTCAAGGGAAGCGTATGAATTACCTCTTTCTTCCTCCAAGCACCGGTTACGAAAGCAGCTCCCTGACGACATGAATGTGAAGCTCCTTTTCTTGCATCGTATAATTTGGCAGTTGCTTTGCTCTCTCTGTGCATCCTACTAAGACTTCCTATCTTCACTGTGACATTTGCTTCTTATCTCAAAAGAAAAATCTCCTTTGAAAGCTTAGCCAGCATAGAAATTCAGTTTGAGGAAGATAAGGGATTCTTTTGAAAATTCTTATCAGATGGACTTTAAAAAGAGCTTATAAAGCAGATAGATCTTTCTTTCTTTTGTACTCAAGAGGATGTATAACTCTAACTGATATAGGTTTTTATGGAATAGGATTGGATTCTGCTCTTGATTTAGTTGCTTTGAATCAGTCTAATCTTTTATTTCATAGTTCCGGAAAGGAGATTGGCTTAGCTTAGTCTTCGTATAAGTTCTATGGTTGAAGAGTGAAAGCTCCGATTTTAGGACTTAGAAAAATAGCAAAAGGACAAGAAGGTTAGTCATTATTCATTCTTTCAGTAAACTTCTTTCTTATTGCCAAGAGAAAGAAGGGGACTTTCTTCTACTTGTAGCGAAAGGGTGAGAAAAGTCGACCGAAGGCGAAGGGAAAAAGGTACGAAGTGACTCGAGCAAAGCGTAAGAGATGGGTTTACGAAGCGAAATCCCGAGAGGAGTTTTGGAAGACTTGGGAAGAGAAGGGATATAAGAGTTCAATACCTGAAACGGGAGGAACGTAGTAACTCCACCGATAGGGGGAGGGAATGAGACTGTAAAGGAGAGGTAAGGTAGAAGATGGCGATATTCTTCATACCATATAGCGATGATAGTGATGGCTCTGTTCGAACAATTATGGATAGCAAGCACTTTGTGAAAGAGTGGGTATTTAGGGATCCAATTGTGGGTAAGTCCCTATCACTTTTTAAGTAAGTAACAGTCTCTCAAGGCTTATTCGAATATATTATCCATACGATCGAGTCCTTGCTTGGCTTTCCTAAATAGTGTCAGTCAAAAGTCAGTGCTTTGAATCGAACGTACGCTCGTTGAATAGAGGAAAACCGCAGGGTTCGAAGATTGCTCTCGTCCACGCCGGACTGCTCTAAGGCCTAATCAGGGATCAAGTCCATTCTCTCTGTACCGATAATAGCGTAAGCTTTTAGCTGGGAATTAGGCAGAAGTTCGGTTAGCTGGACCGAAATCACTTAACTAGAGGGGCATTGTTTTTTTGTTTGCCCCTTGACTCTTTCTATTGAAAGACTCGAGAGTCGTTGGGTTCAGTCAGGGGAAAGCTTTCATAATCACTCTTAGTCTTAGCGGCAGAACTTCACTCGTTGGTTCAACAAAAAGAGTCGTTTTTATTCGTAAATAAGGAGTAGTTCTTCGTGTCGTGGTGGAAGCCATTCAATCGTCATCTGATAGAGGCTCTGTGAATCTGTGCCTTTGAACAGGATAAGGGGAAAGATAAAAGAGCTTTGCCAAAAGGCTACGTACGCGAGAGGCGCGAGCGAATTCATTCGATTCAATCCAAAGGGTAGGGATCTATAGGTAGAGAAGATATTCCGGGAAAATGAAACTACGTCCATGGAAGAGAAGAAAATGACAGAAATGACCTAGAGCAAGAAAACGTATGCGCGAACGCTATACGGCTTTCGCGCTAGCGCGCTCATCCGTTGCTTGTTGGGTAGGTGGGTGGGGAAGGCTAAGCAATCATCTCGTAGGGAATTTTCTAACAATCACCAACGGGCTTCCTTTATATCAAGCCAACAGGTCCCATTTCTGACTAGCTCGCATATCCTGGTTCTCAAAATCCCCCGCCCGCGGACTCATTCGAGGCGGAGTCACTCGCTGAATAAACAGAGAATTGTTGTCAACGTCCGCACCTAAATCTGTTGATCCAGAAAGACCAAGGATAGAAGCTACTGCTCCCTTTGAACATCAGTATGAAAATGACACAATGGATGAGTTCTTCCATAGGGTAGGCCTCTAGCCAGATTCATAACATAATCAGGCTGACGACGTACTGTCTTTTTCAGAAGCCGAGCCCGGAAGCTTTAGTCGAACCCAAACCAAAGTCTTGGTAGGGTCCCTTGCTATTCTCGTATATGATGCGCCGAATCGCAAATGAGTTCCATGGCTTCCCCTTTCTTTTGCCAAAGTCCTACCTCCAATCAAGGAAGCATTGGTAGCATGCGTCAGGGGATTCCTAACTCTTCCAAGTGCAACCGAGACCCTAATTTCATAACGAAGGACCCTCTGTAAGTGGAAAGAGGGTAAGCAGAACTGCTGAAAGAGATTAAAGCTGCAATGATGCCATGGATGTTATTAGCTTATTCAAGCCTCACTCGACTCTATCTAGCCATTCGTAGTTAACATTTAGGAAGAAAACCTTTAGCGTTGTCGTATGCGACTTCCTTACTAAGCTTTTAGTAAAGTAATCCCTTATATTGGATTCTTACCGCAAGTCTTTCTTTCGACCCCGGGTCTGAATATTCGATTTAGGCTCATAAGAAGGTTGGCACAAAAGCGATAGACATTCAATTCAATAGAAGACGATGCTTGCAAGGACAGCTCATGGCTAAAATGAATGAAGTGAAGCCAATTTCCCTAGGCCCAGAATCGAAAGAATAAAGCAACCCATTGAAAGCTGTCCAAAGGGAAGAGAAAGAGCTAGAATATGCCTTCTGTTTGCAGGTTTGACATTCTCTTTAGCAAAGAAGAAAGCACTACTTCTTCAATGCCAGTGGTGTGAGGCAGTGAGCTCGGGAAGTAAACTCTTTCAGTTGCTGTTCCGTAAGCCCTATTCACTCCTAGATGATACGAGGAATGAATCTCAGCAGGGGCCCATCAGCCCCCTCTTTGAAAAGATAAGAAAGAAAAGAGATGCAGCTTGCTTGCGGCTTTTAAAGGGATCTTTCCTTCCTTCTCCACCTGCTTCTCAATAACCTCTGCCCCTTGGAAAAGAGCCCGAGGCACCTCTTTACTGATAAAAAGAATAGATAGAAAGAAAGAATGGGTTGGCTTAATACATGATTTGAACCACTCGCATCTACTCTTTGTTGTGAAGCTCATTCCCCGATCCCTACATCAAATGAGTCTGTTCTACGCTTTTATGGTCGAAAGACTAAACCAAGACAAGTGAGCTAATGATGCCTCCTTCATCTGAAGATGAAAGGGAATAATAGAAAGAGTTCTTGATGCAAAATAAAAAGATCTTCGCCTAGAGTTACAAAGAAATGCCTGGGCTTGACCCACGAATTGCAGTGCACCACTTAACTATAAAAAGCGATACTGCTCCCATCAAGCAAGCTCCCAGACGGCCCTTCAATCCTCCCGCTTATCATCACAAAGATTTATAAGTTATTAAAGGTTGGCTTTATCAGAGAAGTCCTCAACCCCAAGTGGTTAGCCAGTTTATGGCTCAGCCTCGAGTTGAACACTGGGAGGCTGTTATGCATGCGATATTTGACGAAGACACCGGGCCAGGGCCTTTTATACAAGGCTAATAATCATCTCAGAATTGAAGGATTTTCCGATGCAGACTGGGCCGGGTCCCCTAGTGATCGAAGATCCACCTCCGGGATTTCTTATGGGCACAGGCATCTCAGGTAATTCAGTCTTATGGTTCTTCATTATCTGCATATGGCCTTTTTTT